AATAACCAATTTGGTCCCAAGGTAAGGAATAACCAGTTACACCAAAAGATGCGGTTAATACACCCAAAACCACACCTGTAACCCAAGTCAATTCACGAGGTTTTTTAAAACCACCGGTGAGATACACACGAAATACGTGCAGAATCATCATTAGGACCATCATACTTGCCGACCATCGATGAACTGATCGGATTAACCAACCAAAGTTAACTTCAGTCATTATATATTGAACAGAAGCAAAAGCCTCTGTAACGGTCGGACGATAATAAAAAGTCATAGCAAACCCCGTAGCTACTTGTACTAAAAAACAAGTAAGCGTAATTCCTCCTAGACAATAAAATATGTTGACGTGAGGAGGAACATATTTACTAGTTATATCATCTGCAATTGCCTGAATCTCAAGACGTTCTTCGAACCAATCATAGATTTTATTGAGATAGGTAAACCAAGGAGACCCCCCCCGAGAACCGTATATGAAAATTTCATCTCGTACGGCTCAAACAGAAACACCCCAATACTATAGTTCTAACGGATGTGTGGAATAGAAAGTTTCAATTTTATTAATTCTATGATTCCATTTTTTCTTAAGATATGAAAGAATAAAAACCCGAAAACTATTCTTTGTGGTTATAATGCCAAAAAATCAAGTCGGCTCATTCGTCTCTATATTGATCGTTATAGGCCTCTTGAATCTTCTATTTACCTATTTTCTTTGTTGTTATTTATGTGTAATGCGGCTTTACTGCTGTTTTTTTTTATTGATAGGAATTCTCTTGTTAAGACCCTATGAATCAATTAAAACCTCAGATTCATACTAGAACCACGATGATTCAATAAAACCTTCTCAAACTAAGTCCCAAAATTCCCTGAGTTAAGAACCGTTGGATCATCACTTATTCAATGACTAGATCTAATGACGAAAAATCAAAAGAAATCTTTCTCCTTTGATCAAAATAAGCATAAACGGAAGTTTGAAAGAATAAAAATCTTTCTATTTAGAACTTCTAACTCTTTTAAAAATTTTTTGAAGTCCGGCCACGAGGTCTGACTATTAAGTATGAATCATAGTTCTAATACTTTAGTAATCTATAGTAATCTATTTCATATATTCCGTGCTCCAGATACTAAAACGAATATCTGACGAAGTAAAAACATCTCTATCAAGATGACAGATCTATTCTCTGTACTAGCCATAGGATCAATTATACCAAGTCACACACTCATATTCCGGAAATACAGAAAAAAAGAAATTCCACGGTCGAACTACCAAAATAGAATGGGATAAAAATCAGAAAACTAAACGCTTCACTTTGGATTGAAAAAGCTAGTTAATGGTTCTTGTAAATCTAATTCATTGAAATTCCATCCAGTAAAATGGAAGAATTATAAATCTCCAAAATAATAGATAGAAATACTGCAAATAGAGCCATTGCAAGACCCATCAAAGGAGTAGTTCCCCAACCAGGAGCTACTTTACCATATTCTGAATTCAATGGTTTCAATAAACTCCCGGCATTAGTTCGTTTTGGGCGGCCAGATCTAGAACTACCCTCAACGGTTTGTGTAGCCATAATATTTTATATTCATTAAGATCTGTTGACTTTGTATACCATTCCGTTGTAAATAAATGATCTTATCATAGATCCATTGTGGTCTTAAAACTACATAATGTCTTAAAACTATATAATAATGGAAACAGCAACCCTAGTCGCCATCTTTTTATCTGGTTTACTTGTAAGTTTTACTGGGTACGCCTTATATACTGCGTTTGGGCAACCCTCTCAACAACTAAGAGATCCATTCGAGGAACACGGGGACTAGTCGAAGTAATGATCCTCCCAATAGTGGGAGGATCATTACTTTCAATTGAGATAATGAAAAATCATTTCACCCTTTTACTTTTTAGTTGGAACTTTAGGCGGTTCGCGAAAAAAGATAGCGAAAAAAATTATTCCTAGAGTTGAGACTAAAAGGAATGTATAAACCAATGCTTCCATAGATTCGATCGTGGTTTACAATTATAGCTTCCATACCTGTTTATTTTGGACCGTCTCCCGGATAAAGAAAGAACAAAAGTCAAAGAAAAGGCAGCGAGTCAAATGTCAAATCAAGATTTATCCGGTACCCCAACCTATAAGTCAGTCAAATAAAATAAAAACGAAAAGTAACAAAGCAATATTGTATCAAACTACCTGTCTTCGTGTAGTTGGATCTCCAAGTTTTTGGAATGTTCCAAATTCCACTTGAGCATCTAAATCCGGATCAATACCAGCAAAAACATCTCTAAACAAGGTTCTAGCACCATGCCAAATGTGTCCGAAGAAGAAGAGCAAAGCAAACGAAGCATGCCCAAAGGTAAACCAACCCCTTGGACTGCTACGAAAAACACCATCGGATTTCAAAGTAGCACGGTCTAATTCAAAAATTTCACCCAATTGAGCACGTCTAGCATATTTTTTCACAGTAGCAGGGTCGCTATAACTGACTCCATTCAGTTCGCCGCCATAGAACTCAACAGTTACACCTACTTGTTCGACACTATATTTTGATTCTGCCCTTCTAAAAGGAACATCGGCTCTAACAATTCCGTCCCCGTCGACCAAAACAACTGGAAATGTTTCAAAAAACGTCGGCATACGACGTACAAAAAGTTCATGCCCCTCTTTATCTCTAAAGATAGGATGTCCTAACCACCCAACAGCTATTCCATCCCCGTTGTCCATTGAGCCCGCTCTGAATAATCCCCCTTTTGCCGGATTATTGCCGATGTAATCATAAAAAGCTAGTTTTTCAGGAATTTTAGACCAAGCTTCGGATAAACTTTGATTTTCGGCTAAGCCAGCACCAATTCTTCGATATATTTCTTGTTGGAAATATCCTTGATCCCATTGATAGCGCGTGGGACCAAACAATTCAATCGGGGTAGTTGCTGAACCATACCACATAGTTCCAGCAACTACAAAAGCTGCAAAAAAGACAGCAGCAATACTACTGGAAAGGACGGTTTCAATATTTCCCATACGTAATCCTTTGTATAGGCGTTGGGGTGGACGAACACTAAGATGAAATAGACCTGCCAATATACCTAAGGTCCCTGCTGCAATATGATGAGAAGCTATTCCTCCCGGAACAAAAGGATCAAAACCCTCCACACCCCACGCTGGATTTACGGCCTGTACCCTTCCGGTTAGTCCATAAGGATCGGACACCCATATTCCAGGACCATACAATCCTGTTACATGAAATGCACCAAAACCAAAGCAAGCCACCCCTGAGAGAAATAAATGAATTCCAAAGATCTTAGGCAAATCCAAAGAGGGTTTTCCTGTACGTTCATCAGTAAATATTTCTAGATCCCAATACACCCAATGCCAGATAGCTGCCAAAAAACACAAGCCAGAAAACACAATATGTGCCCCGGCCACACCTTCGTAACTCCAAATACCCGGATTCGTTACAGTCCCCCCTGTAATACTCCAACCGCCCCATGAATTCGTTATTCCTAAACGAGTCATGAAGGGTATAACGAACATACCCTGTCTCCACATTGGATCAAGAACAGGATCAGAGGGATCAAAAACGGCTAATTCGTATAGAGCCATCGAACCGGCCCAACCAGCAACCAGAGCTGTATGCATTATATGGACAGAAATCAAACGACCGGGATCATTCAATACGACGGTATGAACACGATACCAAGGCAAACCCATGGAAATACCCCTTTATCAACGAAAAATAGACACAATGTAACTTTATTGCATTGGAAAAAGCTATGCTATAGACCCCTTTTTTAGGGGATTCTCTCGGGGAAAGGATTAATATTTGTTTGATGCTTTTCGTAATAATTACTTTTAGTAATAATGAAACTATTTTGTTCGTAGGAACAAAAAGAAGCAGATCTATTCTACACCCGATAAGTAACAATACGCAATGGTAAGGGGGTTGATACCATTTTATATGAGTGAATATATATATATTTGTTTATCATTCAAAGGACTCATTTGTAAGAATTTTCCTTTATTCATTTTGTCTTCTTTTTTTATGAACTTAGTCAATCTATGGAGAAAATAGGATAATAAAATCAATAGTATTAGGCCACTAAACCCACTGTTACGCTTTCACATCAAAGTGAGATATAGTACTTAATTTTTCTTTTATTTAATGCCTATTGGTGTTCCAAGAGTACCTTTTCGAAGTCCTGGAGAGGAAGATGCATTGTGGATTGACGTATAGTGCGACTTGTCAGATATATTGGGCATACGGTATTTCCCCGTTCTCTTCCCCGATCGAGATATCCCCTCTTTCGCCCGAGAAAGATTGATTCAATTATCAAAAATTTGGAGCGTGAAGTGCAATTAGATCCATTTTTTAGGGAGGGTATACGGACTAATATTATCAATTAGAATAATTTATGGTTGGCTTGGTTAGACCAATCAAATGAAGTATCCAGGCTCCGTTTAGAAAGAAAACCAATTGGTAATAAATATATTTATGATTACGACTTAATATCATATTTATATAATATTTTAGTTATTTCTATTTATTTAGATATTTAGAAATAGAAGTGATCTCAAACTGTTAATCAGTCGAGTAATATGATAAATGCGTTGAATATTTGTTGGAAGACATGAAATAAATTGAAAAAAAAAAAAAAATAAATAAAAATGGAGAAGTCATAGCAAAAGGACGTGGTATTGGGGCATTTGTCCTATATGTACAAATCCAAATCGGGCGGATCTTTACTCGGAGTAGAGCATAAACCTAAAAAAATTGAAGAAGCCCAGTCAGGAACAAGAAAATTACATCGCGATTTAGATTGTATCTCGATGAAACAATACATCAATGAGAAGTTAGTCAGATAAGTTTAGCAATTTTTTTTTAGATAAACAAAACAGGCCAAAACTCATCTTTCTTGAAAAATGAAAGAAAAGTCCATTTTATAAGTTAAAAAAACCTGTTAGGAAAAAAAAAGCTAGAATCTACACATTGATTCCTTTTTTTCATGATTTTTGTTGAACCGTATGCATCAAAAGGTGCATGTACGGTTTCTAAGGGATATCATTTTATCCCAATCAACCGACTTTATCGAGAAAGATTACTTTTTTTAGGCCAAGGGGTTGATAGCGAGATCTCGAATCAACTTATTGGTCTTATGGTATATCTCAGCATAGAGGATGATACCAAAGATCTGTATTTGTTTATAAACTCTCCTGGCGGATGGGTAATACCCGGAGTAGCTATTTATGATACTATGCAATTTGTGCGACCAGATATACAGACAATATGCATGGGATTAGCCGCTTCGATGGGATCTTTTATTCTTGTTGGAGGGGAAATTACCAAACGTCTAGCATTCCCTCACGCTCGGCGCCAATGAGTTTTTTATTTGATTTGAGAGAAAAAAAGAAAACTATGCCTTCGCACTATATGAATATTAAGTAATAATAGCATGGCACTTCGAATTCGATATGAGAAATTTTTTTTAAACCCTTAGATTACGTATCGAAAGAGTAGTATGAGATAAAAAGGCATTTTCGATTTTAGCCAATCTATCGGGAGGCCTATTTCAGCGTCACAAACTTTTTTGTTTTCACAGCAGGGGCTCTTAATCTTAACAATTTTTAGGTTATGAAAGAATATGAAAATAAATCTTGTTTTTTTATTTGAAAAAAAAAAAAGAAACTTTGGGATTGCTAAATAACAGATGAAATAAATATATAAAGCAACGGAACCATCATAGTATTTTTATAGTATTTTTGAACTACTACAAAAGGAAGGATGGTTATTGGATCATTTACCAACCCGAGTCTGATAGACCCTATCATTTATTTTCTATTTCTTCGATGTAAGTAAGGTAAGGTAAAAAAAGCGAATTCCATTATAGAGCCGTATGCAATGCGCAAAAGATGCCTGTACGGTTGTTCAATTATATCTTTTTGATTATTCTTTATCTCCTCACTTTCATCATGCGAGATAGAAGAAACATTTTTTATGTTATATCATATATTATCAGGGTAATGATCCATCAACCTGCTAGTTCTTTTTACGAGGCACAGACGGGAGAATTTGTCCTGGAAGCGGAAGAGCTGCTGAAGCTGCGCGAAACCATCACAAGGGTTTATGCACAAAGGACAGGCAAACCCCTATGGGTTGTATCCGAAGACATGGAAAGAGATGTTTTTATGTCAGCAACAGAAGCCCAAGCTCATGGAATTGTTGATCTTGTAGCGACTGAATAAAAAAGAAAAAGAACAAGGATTTCACATGAATTCGTGATTTGGTATTTTATCTTCTTACCGGATTTAATATTCTATTTATTAATTTCTTAATATAGAAAATATAGAAAAAAAAAAAAAAAAATAAAGAATTCCTAAGCATCCGGTTAAGATCGATCTAAACCAGCACATTATATATATGATTCAACATGCCAACTATTAAACAACTTATTAGAAACACAAGACAGCCAATCAGAAATGTCACGAAATCCCCCGCTCTTGGAGGATGTCCTCAGCGACGAGGAACATGTACTAGGGTGTATGTGCGACTCGTTCAGACCATGGACTAGGACAAAAGAAAGAAAACAATTGATCCAGTATCACCGATCCGTACCAGTGAGTAGGATAGAATAGAATGGACGAACTCCATTGAATATTCAATATCTTAAAAAAAGATCTATCCTTCGATTGGGGTATCAAATGTATGGTTCCCGTTGGTGCAAATCCAATCACCTCAATTTAAAATTTAAGATGAGAAAGGATTCCCCATTGATAGCAAATGGTATTCATTAAGCAGGGGAAATCTTATTTTAAAAAGTCAAAATTTTAGGCCTTATTCTTGCAAGAACGGACTAACAGGGTCAGCTACTCAGCAAATCTTCATAATTAAATACCGTTACTGTATAAATAGATCTCGTTGTGAAAGACCTAGTACTAGATAATTATGGGTAGAGCCAAAGGGCGTGAACTGTACAAGTTAACAATAACATTGATTAAATGAAGGAAGGGCTCCGGTGTATAGAGAGGACCTCGCCGTTTAAGAAGTAACCATAGAAACGATGGAACCCACTAGAATCCATTTTTATTTATTACTTTTTTATTTACTATGTGTTTTTGATACCTAGTATCAATACAATTTTGATTTCTAGGCGAAATGCCTAGAAAAAAATCGTGGTCGGGAAGGTTAGAGTAGCAAAAGCCATTGGAATTTTTATTTTATACATTGGAAGAATCCGTTTTGTTATTAATAGACTAGGACACGGGAAGGGAATAACTGAAAGAAAGGAAATCAATTAGTTATTCATCAAAGTTTCATTTATTCAATGACCAGAATTAAACGAGGGTATATAGCTCGAAGACGTAGAACAAAAATCCGTTTATTTGCATCAACTTTTCGAGGGGCTCATTCAAGACTTACTCGGACTATTACTCAACAGAAAATAAGAGCTTTGGTTTCGGCTCATCGGGATAGGGGTAGACAAAAGAGAGATTTTCGTCGTTTGTGGATTACTCGTATAAATGCAGTAATTCGAGACAAGAAAGTATACTTTAGTTATAGTAAGTTAATACACAATCTGTACAAGAAACAATTGCTTCTTAATCGTAAAATACTTGCACAAATAGCTATATTAAATAAGAGTTGTCTTTATATGATTTCCAATGAGATCATAAAATAAAGAGAGTGAAGGGAATCCGTTGGAATGGTTTAAATGGAGTTCCCTGGAGAATGAACTCTGGGAAGGTAGAGTAGAAATTAGTATGATAAAATATGAAAAAGTCGTCAAAATGAAAATGAAGAAACATGTTGAATAAAAAATATTTCTTATTCTTCTATTCTTCCCCAATTTTTTTTTTTTTTTTTTTCAAACGACACGACAATCAAATCTGGATTTCCTATTTTTAGAAAAAAAAAGCGTCAATCCACATTTGAGTTTGGATTGGGATTTTTTTTGATTCAATTCAAGAGTCAGCCTATTTTTTTCTGGTTCTAAGACCAGTAGTTCTAGCGGTTGACTCGCTTCTTTCAAATTGTTTCTCATTATTAAGAAAAGGTAACGGAGATAAAATACGAGCTTGTTTTATAGCAATAGTAATTAATCGTTGTTGTTTTAAGGTCAATCGATTCACCCGTCTAGATAATATTTTTCCTTGTTCGCTAATAAATCGACTAATTAAACTCATGTTTCTATAATCAATTCGATCCCCCGATTGGATCGGAGGCAAACGCCTACGAAAAGATCGCTTGGATTTAAGAAAGATTCGCTTGGATTTATCCATGGTTTGTTTATTCCTTATCCTAAAGAAAAGATCCTAATCCTATTTCTTAATTCTCCATCACGGTTGATCTGATCGAAATAGGATTTGGTTTGTTTATATTAAAATTAATATATATTATATATTGTTATATATTAGATATATCTAATATGTCATTTTTGATCTTCCTTGGAACGGAAGACTGACACACGAGTGACCGGTTCGATCTATTTCTTTATCTCCCCGTGAATCGTATGTTTGTAACAACAGGGACAGAATTTTCTCAATTCCAATCGACTAGGCGTATTATGTCGATTCTTTTGAGTAATATATCTGGAAATGCCCGTTGATTCCTTATTAACACGATTTCGAACACAACTGGTACATTCCAAAATCACCGTTACTCGGACATCTTTACCCTTGGCCATGAGCCTCCTTTGGTTTTTGATTCATTCAACTCTTTGATTTTCCGATCCGAAACGAGGAAGAAGAAAGGAACAAAAAAAACAGGTAACTCGAAATCGAATTATGAAAGAAAGGTTTCGTTGCAATAAATCAATATAAATCAATATAGTAATAATAACAATATATTAATAAGTAAGTAATATAATGATTTCTAACTATATTATTTATTATTTAGAATTTTAAATTGCCGTACAGCATTTAATTTTTATTTAAGTATCTTGTATGATATTGTTGCCCCAACCATCACATTTGACTCTATTTTTTATTAATTTTATTTAAATTTGAGCCTGGCCCGAATTACTAGTTTCACCGAGGGGGAATCCCCTTTTTGTTTTTCTAACGTATATTCGAAAAAAAAAGAAGGGAAGGGATTAGTTACAGATATTTGATTCTATCTCTAATCCTCTTCCCCCCCTACCATATCAATAACTAGAATGAAAAAAAGGGGAATATCAACGCATCCGGAAAAAAACGATTGATCTCTATCAATAAACCTGCTAAAGACCCGAACCATAGAGTACTTACTACCGGTGCCACGGAGAGATATGTTTTTAGATCTCGCATTTTAAATTCTCCTCCTTCTTTATTATTTCTAATACATAATGCTAATACATATATAACCAGATGTGTATATGTACTTAATGACTGACCGCTTGTATTTGTACGCGGAATTCCTAATTCAAGTTGAAATGTACAAAATAGATCGTACTTTTCCGAATCTTAAAAGAAACAAATAGGCCCCTTTAGGCCAGAAATTCTCGAAAAATAGTCATTTTTTACAGGGTCTCATATTTATTTCATACTTTAATATAATAGAAATAGAATAATATAATAGAAATAGAATAGAAAATAGAAGTCTTTTACTATTTTTAATATAATTATATGTTATATGAGACCAAAAAGAAGAAATGACAAGATATTTGTGTATATCAATGGAAGAAATAAAGATATGGAAAACAAAACAGGGATTCTCTACAATGACACTGTAGACCAATTGAAAGGGATGTAGCGCAGCTTGGTAGCGCGTTTGTTTTGGGTACAAAATGTCACGGGTTCGAATCCTGTCATCCCTACCTATTACTTATCTTCTGAACAGTAACGGGGGATCAATTGAGATCGATTAAAAGAAAATTGGATATACATAAAAAATCTTTAATTTTATGATAGTATATATGCAAGACGTATTGGGATCACAAAATATTCATTGTGATAATAAAGCGCTCTTAGTTCAGTTCGGTAGAACGTGGGTCTCCAAAACCCGATGTCGTAGGTTCAAATCCTACAGA